CAGTTCCAATGCAAATTATTCCAAAGTTTTATTATTTTTTTAGATTTGTTGGCACAAAAAAACTTTTTGAATTTCCGGTCGAAAGAGATTTTGATAATGAAAAGGCTTTTAATGCTGCCCAATATCCCTTCTTTTTCCAATAATTTTTACGAATACGTTTTTTTGACATAGAAGTACGTTTTTTGGGGACTGCCATTCAAAATTAAGAGATTACTACTCATTGCTATAGTTGGATGTGAAAGACATCTATCTATCTATTTTATAATTTTATAGATTATTCTATTGGCATAAAAACCAAACTTATGGATCCGTATCTGTGAAAATCACATCAAATATTTATTTTTTATTTATATATAGTTATAGTACATAAAAGAAACTATCCAGACGAACAAAGAATTACTAATATACTAATAGTAATGGATGCCTTTATATCCGTGTATTCAAACTATAGTATCAAATGTACCAAGGAAATCTGATAAACTAAAAAATAAAAAAAGAAAAGGATTCTTTGGTCTATTTTTGGCGTGCTTCTAATAATTTGTAATAAAATATATCAAAAAGTTAAAAAATAAGAAATAAATCCAAAAACTAATAAAAACAAAGATTCACGTTTTTATTCTATTAATGGGTCAAGCTAAAAGAGAGGATACCCCTAATTTTTGTATTTGTATTATTGAGATAATCAATTTTTAAAAAGGGAACTTCCTCCATACAAAAAGGTCAAAGGGTAGTTTAGTAATTACTTCGTTTATTTTAATTGACAGATATCATAGTGTCTCCTATAAACCTATAAAACGAAATATATTTTATTGGAATGGAAGACAATAAATAAGTTCTAGAATTCTATTCTACAATTAACCCGTTAATGATTCCAAATCAAAAACTTATTAATGGGTCCTTTTTCTTGGATGAAGTTATTGACCTTGGTAGCTCTTAGGATTCATATCAAAATTAAGTACCCTTATTTGATACAATTTTTTATTCATAAAAATAATTGAAATTTTAATTTTCTATATCTGCATAAAGATCTTACTTAATCTTAATAATTAAGTATTAACTTTTCACTAGTAACGATTATATCATTTGATCAATGGTAACTTATGAATTTGCATATTTGACGGATTTGGTAAAGAATCAGAATATTAGATTAAAAATATAAAAATGGGGTCTTGCATATCTTAATTTTTTTATTGAGTTCTTTCAAAAGAAATAAGATCTGGTGAATCGGAAACAATTAATTAATAATCAAAAAGGGGTTTTATTTTTTATGGAACATACATATCCATATGCATGGATCATACCTTTTGTTCCACTTCCAGTTACTGTCTTAATAGGAGTAGGGCTTCTCCTTTTTCCAACGGCAACCAAAAGTATTCGTCGTATGTGGGCTTTTCCTAGTGTTTTCTTATTAAGTATACTTCTTCTTTTTTCGGCGGACCTGTCTATTGGGCAAATAAATAGCAATTCCATATATCAATATGTATGGTCTTGGACTATCAATAATGATTTTTCTTTAGAGTTCGGACACTTGATCGACCCACTTACTTCTATTATGTTAATATTAATCACTACTGTTGGAATTATCGTTCTTATTTATAGTGATAATTATATGTCTCATGATCAAGGATATGTAAGATTTTTTGCTTATATGAGTTTTTTCAATACTTCCATGTTGGGATTGGTTACTAGTTCGAATTTGATACAAATTTATATTTTTTGGGAATTGGTCGGAATGTGTTCTTATCTATTAATAGGTTTTTGGTTCACAAGACCTGTTGCGGCAAATGCTTGTCAAAAAGCTTTTGTAACTAATCGGGTAGGGGATTTTGGGTTATTCTTAGGAATTTTGGGTCTTTATTGGATAACAGGTAGTTTTGAATTTCGGGATTTGTTCGAAATATTTAATAATTTAAGTTATAATAATGATTTAAATTTTTTATTTGTTACTTTGTGTGCTTTTCTATTATTTTCCGGTGCAGTTGCTAAATCTGCGCAATTCCCTCTTCATGTATGGTTACCCGATGCCATGGAGGGGCCTACCCCGATTTCGGCTCTTATCCATGCTGCTACGATGGTCGCAGCGGGCATTTTTCTTGTTGCTCGGCTTCTTCCTCTTTTCATAGCTATACCTTACATAATGAATCTAATATCTTTAATAAGTATAATAACAGTACTATTAGGAGCTACCTTAGCTCTTGCTCAAAAAGATATTAAGAGAAGTTTAGCCTATTCTACAATGTCTCAATTGGGTTATATGATGTTAGCTTTAGGCATGGGCTCGTATCGAGCTGCTTTATTTCATTTGATTACTCATGCTTATTCGAAAGCATTATTGTTTTTAGGATCCGGATCGATTATTCATTCAATGGAAGCTATCGTTGGGTATTCCCCAGATAAAAGTCAGAACATGGTTCTTATGGGCGGTTTACAAAAATATGTGCCAATTACAAAAACGGCTTTTTTATTAGGTACACTTTCTCTTTGTGGTATTCCACCACTT